CGAACAAGGTAAATAGGACCAATACAAGTAGAGGCAGTAGCATAGTATTGTCCGATTCATGGGGATACATTGAAGTGTCTTTATTTTCAAAAGAAATACTAAAGGATCGTATGAGATTTCTTACATTCTCATCCATTTTTGATGTCTTCTTCGAAAAAAAGGAAACCTTTTCATTATTATTCATTGTTGATAAAAAAAAATTTCTGTTAACTGGTTTGGTTCCTTCTTTCCCCCATATAGATATTGAATAGAATGGGCTATTTTTAGTGCCACTGTAATTTTGAAAATGAACGTGTAAATGACCATCAAAAGTAAGTAAATACATCCGAAACATATAAAATGCGGTTAAACCTGCTGAGAAACAAGCTATTATCGCGAAAATCGGTGAATACAACCAACTATCATTAAGAATCTCATCTTTAGACCAAAAACAAGCAAGAGGTGGAATTCCACAAAGAGAAAGTGTACCCAATAAAAAAGTATTTTTTGTAATTGGCACATATTTTGTTAAACCACCCATAAGAACCATGTTCTGACTTTTATCTGGAGAATATCCAATAATGGGTTCCATTGAATGAATAATTGATCCGGATCCTAAAAACAATAATGCTTTCGAATAAGCATGAGTGATCAAATGGAATAAAGCAGCTCGATAAGAGCCTATCCCCGGGGCTAACATAATATAACCCAATTGAGACATTGTAGAATAGGCTAAACTTCTCTTAATGTCTCTTTGAGCAAGAGCTAAAGTAGCCCCTAATAGTACCGTTATTACACCTATCAAAGAAATGAGATTCATTATGTAAGGTATGACTGTGAAAAGCGGAAGAAGCCGGGCGACAAGAAAAATTCCTGCTGCTACCATAGTAGCAGCATGGATAAGAGCCGAAATGGGAGTAGGCCCCTCCATGGCATCAGGTAACCATACATGAAGGGGAAATTGTGCGGATTTTGCAACTGCACCGATGAATAATAGGGAGGCACACAGAGTAGCAAATAAGGAGTTGACCCCATTATTATGGATCAGGTTATTGAAGATTTCGAACAAATCCCGAAATTCGAAACTCCCTGTTATCCAATAAAAACCTAAGATTCCTAATAATAACCCAAAATCCCCTACACGATTAGTTACAAACGCCTTTTGACAAGCATTTGCGGCAGTCGGTCGTGTGAACCAAAAACCTATTAATAAATACGAACACATTCCCACTAGTTCCCAAAAAATATGAATTTGTATCAAATTGGAACTAGTAACTAATCCTAACATGGAAGTATTGGAAAAACTCATATAAGCAAAAAATCTCAAATATCCTTGATCATAAGACATATAATTGTCACTATAAATAAGAACCATGATTCCAACAGTAGTGATTAGCATTGACATAATAGAAGTAAGTGGGTCAATCAAGTGGCCGAACTCTAAAGAAAGATCATTATTAATGGTCCAAGACCATAGATGTTGATAGATAGAACTACCATTTATCTGTTGAATAGACAGATCGGACGAAAAAACCATAACTATACTTAGCAATGAAACACTAGGAAAAGTCCACATACGACGAAGATTTTTTGTTGCGGTCGGAACAAACAGAAGTCCCAACCCTATTGACATAGTAACTGGAAGTGGAGCGAAAGGTATGATCCATGCATATTGATATGTATGTTCCATAAGAAAATCAAACTTTCTTTTTTTTTATTCTTATTAATTGTTTCCGATTCACCAGCCCTTATTTCTTTCGGAAAGAGCAATAATCAAATAAATATAAATAAAAAAAAAAAGCCTTTGAAAATCACATCGTTTTTTCTTTTTTCTTCTATTTCACCCCCTCTCTCGCCCCTAGTGATATCATATGCGATACTCGCCTATTTGTATCTATATTTTTCTATGTTATAATGTAAGCATAAGTATCAGATATGGAATAAGTATAGATAATGACTAGAAAGAACGATCCATTTTGAACAATAAACGTCTTTCACATCTAGCTCGAAAAACGAGCGATCCCCTTATTTTGAAATGGCGGTTCCAAAGAAACGTACTTCTCTGCGAAAAAAACGTATTCGTAGAAGTATTTGGAAGGAAAGGGGATATCCGGTCACGGCAAAAGCTTTATCTTTAGCTAAATCTATTTCTACTGGGCATTCAAAAAGTTTTTTTGTGCGAGAAACAGGTAATAAACCCTTTGTCTGAATCGACATGACTCGATGAATTGGATGATTTATAAGATGAAGAATTCACATTAACTAATGTTTTGATGTTTTGAACTCATCAATATGAGATAGAAATAGCTGTTTTAGACACAAAATACAAGGTTTCGCCTTTCATTCATTATAGTGGATTTTTATAATTCGCGAGATGGGGATTATAAACTTCCCCATCGATTCACTTTTCACAATAACAAAACTCTTATTTTTTTTTTTTTTCTTAGGAAAGGGTTGGTTTATTGGATTATGTATCTCCAATAGTTATACATCATTAATATTTTTGGAAGATCTTAAAAAA